CAACTCGAGAACATGAAGTTGGAATCGCTAGTAATCGCGGATCAGCATGCCGCGGTGAATACGTACTCGGGCCCTGTACACACCGCCCGTCACACCATGGGAATTGGTTTCGCCCGAAGCATCAGACCGAAAATCACCCATTACTTTAGTGTTCCACGCCGCCGTTGAGTGTGGCCCACTCACCGTAATTGGTGGTCTTCGCGGATACCACGGTGGGGTCATTGACTGAGGTGAAGTCGTAACAAGGTAGCCGTAGGGGAACCTGCGGCTGGATTGAATCCTTTATAAAAAAAAAAATGGGAAAAGGGATGGAAAAAAAGGGCCCTTACCTCTTGTATTATCGGCTGTGGTAGGTTCACCGGTTCGGTTTTGAACCTCCTTTCGTTTTTCGCGTATTGCTTTCCCATCTTCGTCCTTTATTAGGTGAGCGGGATAGAGTAATGGTTAACTTGTCAGGCTCATAATCTGAAGATTGTAGGTTCGAATCCTACTCCCGCCATAATAAGATTAATGTCGACCAAGGCCAGCGTCTGGTAGTGGCCCCTAAGCCTGCGCCCCTTCACTTGGTTACTTACTCAAAACAAACTAGGTAGCACCAACTATGAACCAAAACACTGATATAATCAATAATCAAGCAATTAGATCGCGTTATTCATGAGGAACGGATCAAATTGATCCACCAATTCCTCACCATGTACCAGAAGAGCAAGCATCCCTTATTTGAATTTGACTTTTTATGGTCAAAGGATGCTTTTAACATTCTAAAGAAGATGCATCTACTAAGATGCAAATTCAGAGTCTCAAAAAGGAATATGAGCAGCACCAAAGCCTGGGACCTCTGTATAGATATGTTATTTCCATAAATGCCAACATATCGTCATGCTTTCCAGATCAATTCGTTAAGCCTGGAATCCAAGGTTGAATTAAACCCAATTTGGGATGACGTTCGACGTTGGATATTATAGAGTGGAGGCCCTTTTACTAGAGTTTTAATAAGAGATAAATTAACATTGGTTGAGAACAGGATAACAAAATGCCGTACCCTTTCAACGATACCCGACTGAACCTCCATCTCGAGGCGAACCGACAGGACTTGAATTTAATCCAATCATGGATCTTTATAACCAACTGTTGAAAGAATTACATGGTATTATCAATAATTTCCAATTTGAATTGATTCATGATTTATTAGCCTTGAAGGGTGAGGTTCCTGGATGGCTGCTGAAATAGAATATTCCAAAGATTATTCTCGAACTCCATCCTCGGCAGGCAAGAAAGGAAAACCCGGATGCCGATTACTCGGCCAGATGATGAAGAAAGGAATCGGCCTCCAGAATAGATGACTGGAGAAGCTCCTTTCGCAGGCGAGAGCTCCCAGAATACCGAACGATTTCGTTCCGGGGTGGCAGCCAGCCTGAAGTAAGCTTTGATGAAGCTCAACCGGGCTGCAGCTCCTCCAGCAACGGCTATTTGGAGGACAGCCCTCCGAGCTATCGCGGCAAAACCATTAAAAAGAAGCGGCCGGCGAGACAGCATCGCTTCGCTCACCGCAGCAGGAAAGTACGGGACCAATACTTACGGAGATGAAGGAACAACCTATTATTCACATATCAAATGTTGCTCATCCCATCAGTGGCTCTTCGGAGTTAAGAGAGGTCAGTCTCTTGATTATTTTGCGGGACCTCTCAAAATTAATTATTGACTTGCTGCTGCAGGGAATGATATTTCTTCCTTCCGGTCCTGGACCCTTACCTTTTGTATCGGTAACTGGCTGTGGTAGGTTTACCGCCAAATACGATATTGATAAGAATGCATTGAATGGATGCCTAGGCTTTGAGAAGGAAGGACGCTCAAGTCGAAAGGCCATGAGGAGAAATCCTCCGTGATCCATGGATCTCCAATCGGGAAACCGTATCCAAGTGAAGTGGCGCATGCCTTGTGCTGCGCAAACAAAAACTTAGACTTGAAAAACTTAGCGAACTGAAACATCTAAGTAGCTAAAGGAAAGGAAATCAACCGAGACTCCGTTAGTAGCGGCGAGCGAAAGCGGATTAGGCTTGGTGAGAAGGCTTCTTTTTGGGCCTTATCTTCCAAAAAACGATTTGTGGTTGGCGAATTGAATGATGGAAAAACCATTCAAGGAATTGTGAAAAGGTTGGAAAATCTCGCCAAAGAAGGTGATAGCCCTGTAGATTTTTCCCAATGGTTTTATTTTTTTAGTAAAACGCGGATACCGTGTTTGAATTATGATCGCTTTTACGCGATCAAGGGGGACCACCCTCTAAGCCTAAGTATTCCTCAATGACCGATAGCGTACTTTCTAGTACCGTGAGGGAAAGGTGAAAAGAACCCTAAGAAAGGGAGTGAAATAGAGAACTGAAATCCGATGCCAACCATCAGTCGAAGGAGTAAAGGCTAAGTTGGCGAAAGCTTTAGCACTTTCCACTCTAACGGCGTACCTTTTGCATAATGGGTCAGCGAGTAAATGGAAACAGCGGCT